ATGCAATATTAAAATATTGTTACATAATTTTTATAAAAACATTGTCAGGGCTTTTCTGTTTTCCGGGGGGGTATCAGATTGAATGAGTTCTAGGCAGTTAGGGGGGGTAGGGGGGGTTTACGAAAAAAAAATTCAGTGAAATTCCGCTAGAAAGGGGGGCACAATATAGTATATTGTATGCGCCTGATAACAATTATGCAATTTACTCTTGTTTAGTTTTTATGGATTACACACCCTTTTCTGGTGGTTCATTAATGTTCTCCCGTGATAAATAACTTAGTGTGCACTGTGAGATGCAAGAGGAAAAGAAAGAGAAAAAAAAGAGAACCCTAGGCACTTTAGAGAGAACGCCCGGCATGTTGGGTTATTGGTAATTAGGACTACAGCATCATGATGTCAGGAAAAGGCAGCTTTGCGATGCGGATCTCTTCCTTATGACCCTGAAATAGGAACCAAATGCCAGGAATAGTTCATTTTTAGCTACCCCCACTGTTTTGGCACCTGACCATCAAGCATTTGTGATCCTTCTGAATTCAACTGATGATGGTTTCTTAGTTGGCAATATTCATTTGTACGTTAATATGTTGAATCAATATTATGAATGAGATAATTATTTTTTTGTTGATTAAATAAGCCTGAGTTAATCCTCGATGAATTTTTTTTATCTTGGATTTTTTGCTTATAGTCCTGCTTTGTTTGATGTTGTTGTATGAATGTGGAATTTCTGTCAATGTTGAATAATGCATATATGCACTAATGTGCTGGTAGGCTAATTTAGTTCAGTTGCCTTTATCAAATCGTTTATTTCAAAGAGTAGTTAAAATAGAATGCTAGCTTTGGGAGTTGGTGATGGGAGTTAAAATCTCTCCTCTTTGAGTAACAGGGAGGAATTTAGTCTCCGACATCCGGATTACAAGACCGGCGCTCTTCACTGAGCTACAGTTACAATTTCATTGAAGGGCCTTATTTTCTATTCATCCGGCTATTGGAGTTAGGAATAGAATAAGGAAAAAGTAAAGAAAGGAGGCAATTTGTCCGATAATAATGAAGGGGTGTTCAACTGGCATACCTCCAATTCATGTTAGGATGACTACATCAGCGACAAAAGTCCAGAATAGAAATTGTGTAAGGGGTCGGAAAGTTAGTCCTCGTTGTTTAGAGGTATGAAGGATTGGAACCAGTATAAGAACTAGGATGGATGCAAGTAGGGCCAGGACCCCTCCCAGTTTGTTAGGAATAGACCGGAGGATGGCGTATGCAAATAAAAAGTACCATTCTGGTTTAATATGTGGGGGGGTGACTAGGGGGTTGGCTGGTGTGAAGTTGTCTGGGTCTCCCAGTAGGTTCGGGGAGAATAATGCTAAAGATGTAAGGGCTATTATTAAAATAATGAACCCTAGAAAATCTTTATAGGAAAAGTATGGGTGAAAGGAGATTTTGTCTGCATCTGAGTTAATACCAGTTGGGTTGTTAGAGCCAGTTTCATGGAGAAAAAGCAAGTGAATTACAGTTACTGCTGCAATTACGAATGGAAATAGAAAGTGGAATGCGAAGAATCGGGTAAGTGTAGCGTTGTCAACCGAAAATCCCCCTCAGATTCATTGGACTAGAGTGTTTCCAATGTATGGGACGGCTGATAGGAGGTTAGTAATTACGGTTGCACCCCAGAATGATATTTGTCCTCATGGGAGGACGTATCCTACAAATGCTGTTATTATGACTAATAGGAGCAGGATCACTCCGATGTTTCATGTTTCTTTGTAAAGGTATGAGCCGTAGTATAGTCCACGGGCGATGTGTATGTAAATGCAGATAAAAAAAAATGATGCACCGTTAGCATGTATATTACGGATTAGTCACCCGTAGTTTACATCTCGGCAAATGTGGGTGACTGAAGAGAATGCTGTGGCGATATCAGAGGTGTAGTGTATTGCTAAGAACAGCCCTGTGAGGATTTGAGTGGCTAGACATAAGCCTAGCAGTGAGCCGAAGTTTCATCATGCTGAGATGTTAGAAGGTGCTGGGAGGTCAACTAAAGCGCCGTTTGCGATCTTTAAGAGGGGGTGGGTTTTACGTAGGCTTGCCATTAATTGTGTTCTTATAGTTGAGTAACAACGGTGGTTTTTCAAGTCATTAGTCTCGGTTAGAATCCGGGTAAGAATTATGGCTTATTTAATAGTGATATTTTTATTTGGGTTAGTTGTAGGTCTTGTTGCGGTGGCTTCCAACCCGGCCCCATATTTTGCGGCCTTTGGTTTGGTGGTGGCTGCCGGGTTGGGTTGTGGGGTGCTGTTGGGTTGTGGGGGGTCTTTTTTATCTTTAGTTCTTTTCTTGATCTACTTAGGTGGGATGTTGGTAGTTTTTGCATATTCAGCAGCGTTGGCTGCTGAGCCTTACCCTATGAGCTGAGGCGATAGTTCTGTTTTGGGGTATGTTCTTTTTTACTTAGTGGGGGTTTTATTAGGTTATTATTTTATAGTTGGAGGAGGTTCTGGTCTTTCTTGGTTTCTCGTGGATGAGTTTAAGGATTTTGTAGTGATTCGGGGGGATGTAGCTGGTGTGGCATTGATGTACTCGTTTGGGGGAGGGATACTAATTTCTAGTGCATGGGTTCTTTTGTTGGCTTTGTTTGTAGTTCTTGAGTTAACTCGTGGGTTGAATCGTGGGAGTCTTCGGGCAGTTAGGTGTTAGGAGAATGTGATTAAAACAATTGTGAGTGTAAGTATCAGAAGTATTAAGTATGTTTTGATTATACCTTGTTGTATGTTGCTTGTGGTAGATGCTATTGTGGAATTTAGGGTGGCAGAGGCCTTGGGCCCCACTTTTTCTAGTCATGTTTGGTCGATTGATAGGTTTGCCGCATTTTGTCCTATTGAAAGAAGAACATTTGGGGCTAGTCGGTGCATGACGGTCGGAAAAAACCCTAGCATGTTGGAAAAGTGGTGAGGGGTAAGATGTGGGTATGTTTTTAGTTGCTTTGAAGTCAAGGAAGCCAGTTCTGTGGCGACTGTGAGCCCCATTAAGGAGACTAGGAGGGCAGCTAATTTTAATGTGAGGGGTATAGTTATTACGGGGGTGGTGGGAAATATAATATTTTTTGATAAAATTAAACCAGCAATGATGCTCCCTCAGGCTAAACGTTTGATTGGGTTGATGACGGAGGGGTTGTTTTCGTTAATGGGTGACAATACTTGAAAACGTGGGTGCCCTATAGATGCAAAAAAAACTACTCGAAGGCTGTAAACAGCGGTGAATGCGGTTGCGATTAAGGTTAAAATAAGGGCTCAGGCGTTTAGGTTGGATGTGTTTAGGGCTTCAATGATTGCGTCTTTAGAGAAGAAGCCCGCTAAAAATGGAGTCCCGGTAAGGGCTAGGCTTCCGACTGTTAGAGAGGAGGAGGTAAAAGGTGTTAGGTTGTGGAGTCCTCCCATCTTTCGAATGTCTTGTTCATCATTAAGGCTATGAATAATTGAACCGGAGCAAAGGAAAAGCATAGCTTTAAAGAAGGCGTGGGTACAAATATGAAAAAAGGCTAGGTGGGGTTGGCCTAGGCCAATTGTTACTATCATTAAACCTAGTTGGCTGGAAGTTGAGAATGCTACGATTTTCTTAATGTCATTTTGTGTTAAGGCACAAGTAGCTGTGAAAAGTGTAGTTAGTGCTCCTAGGCAAAGGCAGGTAGATGTGGCTAAGGCGTTTTTTTCTATAATCGGGTATAGTCGGATGAGAAGAAAAATACCTGCCACCACCATCGTGCTCGAGTGGAGTAAGGCGGATACTGGGGTTGGGCCCTCTATGGCAGCTGGGAGTCATGGGTGAAGCCCAAATTGTGCTGATTTTCCAGTAGCGGCTACAATTAACCCCATGAGAGGAATGGTCAGGTCGGCTTCTTTTGAAGCGGTGAAAACTTGTTGAAGTTCTCATGAGTTAGTCTTGGTTGCTAGTCAGGCTATGCTTAGAATTAGTCCGATGTCCCCTACTCGGTTGTATAAGACTGCTTGTAGTGCGGCTGTGTTGGCGTCTGTTCGCCCACCTCATCACCCGATTAGAAGGAAGGATATAATTCCTACGCCTTCTCATCCGATGAATAGTTGGAATAAGTTGTTGGCGGTTACGAGGATGATTATTGCTACGAGAAAAGTTAGTAGGTACTTAAAGAATCGATTTATGTTGGGGTCCGAGTGCATGTATCATGAGGCGAACTCTAAGATTGATCAAGACACGAATAAGGCAATAGGGGTAAAAGTGATTGAGTAAATGTCGAATTTTAGGCTTAGGTTAATGTCAAATGTGTTTGTGTTAATCCACTTTCATGTAATTGTTGTCGTTTCTAGTCCTTCATATGTAAAAGTTATTAGAGGAAGAAGACTGATGAAGAATGCTACTTTTACGGCTAAGGTGGCTTGGGTTGAGGCTCATTCTTTGTTGGAGAGGGGAGTAGTTAGAGTAGAAAGCAATGGCAAGATTAAAACAACGATAGTAAGTAATAATGAAGATGTTATTATTGTGGGGGTATGCATAGCTTTTACTTGGACTTGCACCAAGAGTTTTTGGCTCCTAAGGCCAACGGATTTCTTTTATCCTTTAAAAGCTCGAGTGAGCCGAGGACTTTAACCTCGGGGGCATAGGATTAGCACTCCTTGCTGTTTCTTTCCTCCCTCGGTCAACAAAAGGGGTTTAACCTTTAATTCTAGAATCACAATCTAGTGTTTTTTTAAACTATATTCACACCATTGTGCCCCTCATATTAGTTCAGGTTTAAGGATTAGTAGTGTCAGAGGGATAATATGCATTGAGATCAGTAGGTGTTCTCGTGTGTGAGTTGGGGCAATGGAGGTTATGTGTTGTGGTATTTGCCCCCGTTGTGATGTGATAAATAAGTATAGTGAATAAGCTGCAGTAATAAGTGTGCCAAGCCCAGTAATTACTAGAGTGAGGTTTGATCAATGGAATAAGGAGGAGATAATTATTAGTTCTCCTATTAAGTTGGGGAGGGGAGGAAGTGCTAAGTTAGCAAGACTGGCTAAGAATCATCAGGTTGTCATTAAGGGCAATACCATTTGTATTGCTCGAGCGAGAACTATTGTTCGGCTATGTGTTCGTTCATAGCTTGTGTTGGCAAGACAAAATAGTGCTGATGAGGCAAGGCCATGAGCAATCATTAAAATTAAAGCGCCTGTCAAGCTTCATGGGGTTTGAATAAAAATTCCTGCTGCGACTAGCCCCATATGGCTGACGGATGAGTAGGCGATTAAGGATTTCAGATCTGTTTGTCGTAGGCAGATTGTTCCGGTTATGATCACACCTCATATTGCTAGGGCAATAAAAGGATAACACAGGTCTTTTGAAAGGGGGTCTAGCATAGGGAGAATTCGAATTATGCCGTAACCCCCCAACTTTAGGAGGATGGCAGCAAGAACTATAGATCCTGCAATGGGGGCTTCTACGTGGGCTTTGGGGAGCCATAAATGGGCGCCGTAAAGAGGCATTTTAACTAGAAAGGCTAATACGCAACCTACCCATCAGATGCTATCTGCTTGTGTTTTTAGGTGAAGGGGGGTAGTGTAGCATAGTGTTAGAATAGAAAGGGTGCCTGTTTGGTTTTGCAGGGTAAGTAAGGCGACTAGAAGAGGAAGGGAGCCCGCTAGGGTGTAAAATAGCAAATAAGTTCCCGCGTTCAGTCGTTCTGCTTGGTTCCCCCAGCGTGTGATTACAAAAAGGGTTGGGACTAGAGTGGCTTCAAACATAACGTAGAATATGATTATTTCCGTAGCGCCGAATGCTAAAATAAGGAAGGTCTGAAGGAAGACGAGCAGGGAGATATATGTGCGTTGACGGTTATATGGTTCTGAAGATAGGTGGTTTTGGCTGGCTAGAATTATTATTGGGAGAAGTCAGCAGGTGAGAACTAGAAGAGGGGTGGATAAAGCGTCTGTTCCTGTAATTGGGGATAGGAAACTTCAAGTTGATGTTTGGGAGTTTTTCAACCAAGAGATGCTGATTGTAGCTACAAGAAAGCTCTGGGCGAGGGTTGTTGCTCATAAGTGCCGGGAGTTAACCATTCAAATAGTTGGGAAGAGTATAAGTGTTGGAATTAGTACTTTTAGCATTGTAACAGATTTAGGTTTTTTAAATGGTCTGAGCCGTGAGTTCGGGTCGTTGCTACTAGGATAGCTAATCCAGCACTAGCTTCGCATGCAGAAAAAGCTAGGAGAAGCATGGGGGCTACTGTGTGGGAGACGGCTTCTAATTGAAGTGACCAGATTGATAAGGCAATAAAAAGGGAAAGTATTATCCCTTCAAGACAAAGAAGGGCAGACAGGAGGTGAGTTCGGTGGAATGCAAGACCTGTTAACCCTAGGGTAAACGCTGAAGAGAATGCGAACTGGGTGGGAGTCATGTAACAGAAGTGGAGTTTAACCACTGTCTTTTGAGCCGAAATCAAATATCTTTATTAGAATATCTGCTATATTCCGCTCACTCTAGGCCACCTTGAGCCCACTCATAGGCGAGTCCTAGTGTTAGGAGTGCGAGCAGGAGGGATGTTCATAAAAATGTAGTAGTGGGTGATGAAAGGTGGCCCCCTCAAGGGAGGGGAAGTAGGAGAGCAATTTCTAAGTCAAAAAGTAGAAACAGGATTGCCACTAAAAAGAATCGTAAGGAAAATGGCAGTCGAGCTGTTCCAAGGGGGTCAAAACCGCACTCATAGGGTGATAGTTTTTCTGAGTCTGGGTTGAGTTGAGGAAGTCAAAAAGACACTAGGGCTAAGACTCCTGAGATTGCAGATGTAATAATTAAAATGCTTGAGATTAAGCTCATTATCTTTTCTTGGGTTTGAACCAAGGTCTCTTGGTTGGAAGCCAAGCATACTTTTATTGTACTAAAAAGATTATGAGCCTCATCAGTAAATTGAGATGTAAAGGAACAGTCAGACAACGTCAACAAAATGTCAATATCAGGCGGCCGCCTCAAACCCAAAGTGGTGCCCTGAAGTAAAGTGGTATTGTACTTGGCGTAAAAGGCAGATAGCTAAAAAAGTGCTCCCAATGATAACGTGAAGTCCGTGGAATCCTGTTGCTACAAAAAATGTAGAGCCGTAGACCCCATCTGCGATCGTGAAGGGGGCTTCATAGTATTCGAGGGCTTGAAGTACTGTAAAGTAAAATCCGAGGAGAATAGTTAAGCTTAGAGATTGAATGGCTTGTTTCCGGTGACCTTCTATGATGCTGTGGTGAGCTCATGTGACTGTAACCCCTGAGGCTAGAAGGACGGCTGTGTTTAGTAGAGGTACCTCAAATGGGTCTAGTGTGGTGATACCAGTTGGGGGTCAGCATCCCCCTAGTTCGGGTGTAGGGGCTAGGCTAGAGTGGTAAAAAGCTCAAAAGAACCCTAGGAAAAAAAAGACTTCTGAAGCAATGAATAGTACTATTCCGTATCGTAGGCCTTTTTGAACAGGGGGGGTGTGGTGTCCTTGAAATGTCCCTTCTCGAATGATGTCACGTCATCATTGGTACATTGTTAAAACCATTAGGATGAGTCCAAGGGATATCAGAGATGTAGTGTTGTAGTGGAATCAGATTGCTAAACCGGAGGTTGATAAGAGGGCGGCTACTGCTCCTGTTAGTGGTCAAGGGCTTGGGTCTACTATGTGGAAGGCGTGTGCTTGGTGGGCCATTAGATGTTTTCTTGTAGGTATAGGCTTAGAAGAAGGACAAATACGTATGCTTGGATTATCGCCACTGCGATTTCTAAAAGGGTAAGGAAAAATAAGAGCATGCCTGTGAGAATGGCAACTACAGGCATTATTGGAAGAAGGACGAAAGCGGCTGTGGCAATAAGTTGAATAAGAAGGTGCCCCGCCGTAAGGTTGGCTGTAAGTCGTACCCCGAGTGCCAGTGGTCGAATAAATAGGCTAATAGTTTCGATAATGATTAGCACTGGAATAAGTGGGGTGGGTGTACCTTCTGGGAGAAGGTGTCCTAAGGCAGCTGTTGGTTGGTTTCGTATACCAGTAATTACAGTGGCTAGTCATAAAGGAACGGCGAATGCTATGTTTAGTGAAAGTTGGGTGGTGGGGGTGAAAGTGTATGGTAGGAGTCCTAGTATATTAAGAGTGATTAAAAATATTATCAGTGAGGCAAAAATAGCTGCTCATTTATGTCCAGGGGTATTTAGAGGAAGAAGAAGTTGACTAGTAAATCGGGCAAAGGTTCAGTTTTGAAGTGTTAGGGCTCGGTTCTCTAATCATCGTGAAGATGGGTGTGGGAATAGGGTCCATGGAAGGACTAAGGCTACCAGGATTAGCGGGATTCCCATGAGTGAGGGGCTCATAAATTGGTCGAAAAAGCTTAAGATCATGGTCAGGTTCAAGGTTGGGTTTTTATAGCATTTGCAGCTTCGGGTGAAGGTTCATTGGGGAAAGCGTGGCCAATTACTTTAGGTGGGATTAATGTTAGGAAAATAGCTCATGAGAATAGCATGATTATAAATCAAGGGGCTGGATTTAGTTGTGGCATATCACGATGGGTGGTTGGGAGTCACCATTTTTAGCTTAAAAGGCTAACGCTATTCCCTATTTAGCTTCATAGTGAGGCATCTTCAAGTATTAATGAGGATCAGTTTTCGAAGTGTTCTAGTGGAACGGCTTCTACGACGATTGGCATGAAACTATGGTTTGCCCCGCAGATCTCAGAGCATTGGCCGTAAAATACGCCTGGACGAGAGGTAATAAATGCTGTTTGGTTGAGTCGGCCTGGGACTGCGTCTATTTTTACCCCTAATGCTGGGACTGCTCATGAGTGAAGTACATCTTCTGCTGATACAAGCACTCGAATAGGTGACTCGACTGGGACCACTATTCGGTGATCTGTCTCTAAGAGTCGAAATTGCCCAGGGGTTAGGTCCTGTGTTGGAAGTATGTAAGAGTCAAACCCTAAGTCTTCATAGTCTGTGTACTCATAACTTCAGTATCATTGGTGGCCCATAGCTTTAATAGTGAGGTGGGGATCATTAATTTCGTCCATAAGATACAGGATACGTAGAGAGGGGAGAGCGATTAAAATAAGAATAACAGCTGGTAAGATTGTTCAGATGATTTCGATTTCTTGTGAGTCTAGAATATATTTGTTAGTTAATTTTGTTGTAACTATAGCTGCAATAATGTAAAGTACTAAAGTGCTAATTAAGAATACAATCATTAAAGCATGGTCGTGGAAATGAAGAAGTTCTTCTATTACAGGGGAGGCCGCGTCTTGGAGTCCTAGTTGTGAAGGATGAGCCATTTTGGATTTCTCCTAAGGCACGCAAGATTTCAACTTGCATTTTTGCTTTGACAAAGCAGGGTAATATCAGTTATACTAGAGCCTTTATAAAGAAAGTGGCAGAGTGGTTTTGCGCTTGGCTTGAAACCAGGTTACGGGGGTTCAATTCCTTCCTTTCTCGTCTAGTTTGTTTGTACTTGAACGAAGGCTGGCTCTTCGAATGTGTGATAGGGGGGAGGGCAGCCGTGAAGTCATTCAATGTTAGTTGAAGTAAGTTCAACTGACAAAACTTCACGTTTAGCGGCGAAAGCTTCTCAGATAATAAACAGGAATATAATTACTGCCGCTAATGAGATTAAAGATCCAATTGAAGAGACTGTGTTTCAAAGTGTGTAGGCGTCAGGGTAGTCTGAGTAGCGCCGTGGTATTCCGGCTAACCCTAAGAAGTGTTGTGGGAAAAATGTAATATTTACCCCCACGAATATTACACCAAAATGAATCTTCGTTCATGTGCTATGAAGGGTGTACCCTGTAAATAAAGGAAATCAGTGTACGAAAGCTGCAACGATGGCGAATACCGCCCCTATTGATAGAACGTAGTGGAAATGGGCTACGACATAATAGGTGTCGTGTAGAACGATGTCTAATGAAGAGTTTGCTAGAACAATACCTGTCAGGCCTCCGACAGTAAAAAGAAAGATAAACCCTAGGGCTCATAAAAGGGGGGTTTCTCATTTAATTGAGCCGCCATGAAGGGTGGCTAGTCAGCTAAATACTTTGACCCCTGTGGGAATGGCGATAATTATAGTGGCGGATGTAAAGTAAGCACGTGTGTCGACGTCTATTCCGACTGTGAATATGTGGTGGGCCCATACGATGAATCCTAGTAGTCCGATTGCTATTATTGCTCACACTATTCCCATGTACCCGAAGGGTTCTTTTTTACCGGCGTAGTAGGCTACAATGTGGGAAATTATTCCAAATCCTGGGAGGATTAAGATGTAGACCTCTGGGTGCCCAAAGAACCAGAATAGGTGTTGATAAAGGATTGGGTCCCCCCCACCTGCCGGGTCGAAAAAAGTAGTGTTCAGGTTTCGGTCGGTTAGAAGTATTGTAATCCCGGCTGCTAAGACGGGGAGGGAGAGGAGAAGGAGTACCGCTGTAATTAACACAGCTCAAACAAACAGAGGTGTTTGGTATTGGGAGATTGAAGGGGGCTTTATGTTAATAATGGTTGTAATGAAGTTAATTGCCCCTAGAATGGACGAAATTCCTGCCAAGTGCAGGGAAAAGATTGTTAGATCTACAGAAGCCCCGGCGTGGGCTAGATTCCCTGCTAAAGGGGGGTAGACAGTTCAACCTGTTCCTGCCCCGGCTTCTACTCCTGAGGAGGCTAGAAGAAGCAGGAATGATGGAGGTAAAAGTCAAAAGCTTATATTATTTATTCGAGGGAATGCTATGTCAGGTGCTCCGATTATCAAGGGGATTAGTCAGTTACCAAAACCCCCAATTATGATTGGTATTACTATAAAAAAAATTATTACGAAGGCATGTGCGGTTACAATTACATTGTAAATTTGGTCATCCCCTAAGAGGGCGCCGGGTTGGCTCAGTTCAGCTCGAATGAGCAAGCTAAGGGCTGTGCCTACTATCCCGGCCCAGGCACCAAAGATTATGTACAGGGTGCCAATGTCTTTGTGGTTTGTTGAAAAAAATCAGCGTGTGATTGTCACAGGTAGGGTGGCTGAGTCAAGCGGTGGATTGTAGCTCCATGCACAGAGGTTAAAGTCCTTTTCCTATCAAGCTTCGGGGTGTTACACGTAGGGTTGCAAACCCTAAGAAGCAGGATAATACCTGCCGGGGCTTTCCCCCGCCGTTTATAGTTGGCATGGCGGGGGAAAGTAGATAGATGCTCGCTGGTTTGGGCGCTTAGCTGTTAACTAAGATCTTGTGGGATCGAGGCCCTCCTGTCTAGAAGGCCTTAGCTTAGTTAAAGTGTCTGTTTTGCATGCAGAAGATGTAGGATAATAGCCTGCAGGTTTTATCAGAGGCTGAGGGATTTTAACCCTCACTTAAAGCTTTGAAGGCTTTTGGTCTTTGTTAGCCTAAGTCTCTGTTAGTGAAGAATTCCTTGAATAGTCGGGGTTAAAGGAAGAAGAAAAGTGGTTAGAGAAATGGCTGCGGCTAGTGGAAGGGTTATCTTTTTTGTGTTTAGTCGTCATGGGGCAGTTGCCGGGGTAGTATTAGGTGATTGGGTGAGGGTTATTGCATACGTGAGTCGTAGGTAAAAGTAAAGGCTAATTAATGCTGAAAGGGCGGACAGGGTGGCAATAAAAGGAAGATGTTGTTTAGTCAGCTCTTGAAGAATAAGTCATTTTGGTATAAATCCAGATAAAGGGGGAAGGCCGGCCAGGGAGAGCATGATTAAGGGGAAGAATGAGGCCATGGCTGGTGATTTAGATCAGGAGTTGGCTAAAGAGTTCATGGTTTTTGAGTTCGTTGTGTTTATAGTTATGAAAGCAGAGGTCGTTATTGAGATGTAAAGGGCTAAAGATAGGAGGGTAAGGAGAGGGTCAAATTGAACAACAATAACTATTCACCCTAAGTGAGCGATGGAGGAGTAAGCGAGAATTTTTCGTAGTTGTGTCTGGTTTAATCCCCCTCATCCCCCTACTAGCATGGATAAGAACCCTAGGGTTGTTATAATTATGGGGTTTATTTGTGGTATTTGTACAATTAGGGCAAGTGGAGCTAGTTTTTGTCAAGTCGATAGGATTAGTCCTGTTGTCAAGTCAAGTCCTTGAAGGACTTCGGGTAGTCAAAAGTGTACTGGGGCTAGTCCTAGTTTTAATGCAAGTGCTATTGTGGCAATAGAAGTTGATGTTGGGGAAGTCATTTGTTTAATGTCTCATTCACCGGTTATTCAGGCATTTGTTGTGCTTGCGAAAAGGATTAAGGCTGCTGCTGTAGCCTGTGTAATAAAGTATTTGGTGGTTGCTTCTACTGCTCGAGGGTGGTGGGAATTAGATATGATTGGAAGGATCGCTAGTGTATTGATTTCAAGGCCTATCCAGGCTAGTAATCAGTGGGAACTGGAGAAGGTGATAGCAGTTCCTAGCCCTAGGCTTGAGATTAGTGTTGTTAAGACGAAAGGGTTCATCAGTAAAAGAAGGGGTTTAACCAACATGTTTGGGGTATGGGCCCAAAAGCTTATTTAGCTGACTTTACTAGAATATAGTGTAGTGGAAGCACTAGGGGTTTTGATCCCCTGAGTTTGGGTTCGAGTCCCTTTTTTCTAGGGCCTGAGGGGATTTTAACCCCTGTAAGTCACCCTATCAAGGTGATCCTTTAAAGCTCGGGCACAGACCCTTTTTATATTTGTGGAGGTAGGCTGGCAAAAGCGACTGGCAGGGCTAGGTGTCAGATAACCAGTGCTAAAGTTGTTGGTAGAAAGTTTTTTCATACCAAGTGCATAAGTTGGTCGTATCGGAATCGGGGATATGATGCCCGTACTCATAAGAAAACTATTGACAGAAGAGCGGCTTTAGTTATGATATTTGTTGTGGTGAGTTGTTGAAAATTAGGGAAATAAGAGGCGCCTAGGAATAAAATTGCGGATAAAGTGTTTATCAATAGGATGTTGGCATATTCTGCTAAAAAAAACAGTGCGAATGGTCCACCTGCATATTCGACATTAAAGCCTGATACCAGTTCTGATTCTCCTTCAGTTAAATCAAAGGGGGCACGGTTTGTCTCAGCGAGCGTTGAGATGTATCATATTCCAGCTAGTGGTCAAGCCGGGGCAATAAGTCAAATGGCTTCTTGGGCAGTACTGAATGTTTGTAGTGTAAAACCCCCTGATAGGATAATAATGCTTAGCAAGATTAGCCCTAAGCTTACCTCGTAGGAGATGGTTTGAGCAACAGCTCGTAGTGCGCCAATGAGGGCGTACTTGGAGTTCGACGCCCACCCTGATCCAAGGATGGAGTAGACAGCTAGGCTTGATAGGGCGAGTAAAAAAAGGATTCCCAGGTTTAGGTTAGTCACTGGGTGGGGCATTGGTATAGGGGCCCATAAGGTGAGCGCTAGTGTTAGGGCTAGAATAGGTGTAGCTAGGAATAGGAATGGGGAGGCAGTGGAGGGTCGGACTGGCTCTTTGATGAAGAGTTTGACACCATCAGCGATTGGTTGAAGCAGGCCATAAGGGCCAACGATGTTAGGTCCTTTTCGTAGTTGCATATATCCTAGAACTTTCCGTTCAATTAGGGTAAGAAAAGCAACTGCGAGGAGAACTGGTACGATGTAGGTTAGAGGATTAATTAGGTGGGAAACAATAGCAGAGATCATAGGATTTAGGGAGGGAATTGAACCCTCGTAGAAAGAGCTTAGATCTTTTGCACTGGCCAGGCTCTGCCACCCAAACAAGCCATTTTCTTTGGCTAGGGAGTTCTCTCCCGTTACCTATTTTATTTGGTTTCCATAGAAGGTGGGGGGGTTTACTTTTAGCATGGACCCCGCTGTCCCGGTCCTTTCGTACTGGGGGCAGCAAGTTTACAGATAGAAACTGACCTGGATTACTCCGGTCTGAACTCAGATCACGTAGGACTGTTAATCGTTGAACAAACGAACCCTTAATAGCGGCTGCACCATTAGGATGTCCTGATCCAACATCGAGGTCGTAAACCTTCTCGTCGATAGGGGCTCTGGGAGAAGATTGCGCTGTTATCCCTAGGGTAACTCGGTCCGTTGATCGGCATTTTTAGCCGGATCTTTTAGTCAAATTTTTTTGATGCTTAGAGCTGTGGCTCTTGGCTTAAAGACGAAGTTGTCTTATTCTTCATGGGGGTTTTTTATTTCTCCACGGTCGCCCCAACCAAAGATAAAAACGGGGGTGTAATGACTTTAGTGTTTTTTTTCATTTAGTCTTAAATGGTCGTTTTTTTTCTAAAGCTCCATAGGGTCTTCTCGTCTAGTAGAGTTATCCCCGCTTCTGCACGGGGAGATCAGTTTCATTGACTGGAGCGGGGAGACAGCTAAGCCCTCGTGTTGCCGTTCATACAGGTCCCCATTTAAAGGACAAGTGATTGCGCTACCTTCGCACGGTCAAGATACCGCGGCCGTTAAACTTAGAGTCACAGGGCAGGCAGGACCTCTTATATTTTTATTCAAGAGGCGATGTTTTTGGTAAACAGGCGGGGCTTGGGTTTGCCGAGTTCCTTCCCTTGTCTTTTAGTCTTTCCTTTTCTGCACTCCTGTGTGGGGTTAACGGTTGTATATGAGATTTCTTCTGGGTACTTATTAAGGTTACATTACCCTTTTTCTTAGGGGCCGTTAATATCCAGCGATTTGTTCGTTCTGGTTTACACTTGTGCTTTGGAGAGATTCGTGTTCTCTTATTACTCGTTCAGGCATAGTCTCTTTTATGGGTGCATAAAATGTTCTAGTAAGAAAAGTGAGATCGGAGGAAGTTATTAAAATAAAGGGGAGGAGGGTCTTAATTTGAGCTTTAACGCTTTCTTTTGGGGTGGCTGCTTTTAGGCCCACCTAAAAGACATTCCTTTTTTTGTTTAATTCTTAGTCTACTGAGAGAGTTGTATTTTACTTGAAGGAGCTGTACCTCCTTCAATTTACTCCTTTTTTACCTTCATTGTTAATTTAATTAATGTTTAACTTAAGATAAATAAGGGCTGAACTTCTATTCTTTTCCTAGAAAACCAGCTATCACTAAACTCGGTAGGCTTGTCACCTCTACCCAGGGGTCTCCCCACTCTTTTGCCACAGAGACGGGTTAGCCCCAGCATGGGCGGCCCCAGGGTAGCTCGTTTAGTTTCGGGGAAAATCACTTAAGGGCTCTTTGCATTGGTTTTTCTAGCTTGATCATGATGCAAAAGGTACAAGTTTTAATCTTTGCTTTTCTTTGCTTAAATGGGTTATTTCATTTCTTTTTCAGCTTTCCCTTGCGGTACTTTTTCTTTTGCTCTATTCTTCCTTTTCCGTCGCCCGTACTAAGGTGGTAAAATGTTTTGTTGTTGGGTTTTTGATTTTTTTACTTTGAATGAAATTTTTTAGGTTGAAGTTTTATTTAGGCTAGCTCTTGAGCATCAGGATGACTCGACTTGCACGGGTAACTCCTCAGTGTAAGAGAGGTGCTTTTCTGGTTTAGCTTCGTCCTGGTTGTCCAAGTGCACCTTCCGGTACACTTACCATGTTACGACTTGCCTCCCCTTCGTTTTTCGTTTTTTTATAGATATTATTTTTTTCATTGGGGAGAGTGACGGGCGGTGTGTGCGCGCTTCAGAGCCGGTTTCAGCTAATTATTCTATATTAGCTTACTGCTAAATCCGCCTTCAGGAAAAAGTTTTCATTATTCCTTCCGTTAATTCTCTAGATTAGAGAATGTAGCCCATTTCTTCCCGCTTCATATGCTACACCTCGACCTGACGTGCTTGTTTTTAACTATTGTGCTTACTTTTTTGTCTTTCATAAGGTAGGCTGGCGACGGCGGTATATAGGCGGTAAAGGGCAAGAGGCGGTGAGGTTAAACGTGGATTATCGGTTCTAGAACAGGCTCCTCTAGGAGGGTCTGAAGCACCGCCAAGTCCTTTGGGTTTTAAGCTATTGCTCGTAGTACCCTGGCGGATATATTTTGTATTAAGATATCTAAGTTTAAAACTTGGCATAGTGGGGTATCTAATCCCAGTTTGTACCAAAGTTTTCGTGGGTTCAGATTGGTATAGAGTTACTTTCGCGTGGAGGATTCTTACTCTTGTTGCGTATAACAGCCTGAAGAGCGTTTTTCTCTAATATTTTTTCTTTTCTTAACCACCCTTTACGCCGGGATGTGTCGACTTGGGCCTCTCGTATAACCGCGGCGGCTGGCACGAGTTTAGCCGGCCCTCTTTACTTTTACTAATTCAGGCTTTCGCCCATACTTTAAGGTTTATCACTGCTGAAGTCCCTTGGGGGTGTGGCTAAGCAAGGCGTTTTGGGCAAAAGAGTTTTGTGCCTGATGCCAGCTCCTAGTGTCCTGGGTGGGGACGTTAAGGGCATTCTCACAGGTCTGCGGAGACTTGCATGTGTAAGCTTAGTAAGAGCCGACAAGAAAGTTAGGACCAAGCTTTTGTGTCTCCGGGGGGTTTTAAGCCCCATCTTAACATCTTCAGTGTTATGCTTTACTTAAGCTACGTTGAC